TATTTCCATTTATTGATCAGAAGAAACGTCCCTTTTAAAGCAAGAATTGATTTTCCTTGATACCTAACATAATGCATGAAAGGATCTTTGAACAACCATAAATTCGCTTGAAAAGCCCTGGGAAAGTGCTCTCTTTTTCCATAGAAATAAATTCGTTCAATAAGGGCTCCAGAAGATGTTGATCGTAAGTGAGAAGATTGGTTACGGAGAAAGAGGAAGCCAGATTCATATTCAGATACATGAAAAGTATATAGGAAGAAGAATAATCTCTTATTTCTTTTTGAAAAAGAAGAACTGGCTTTCTTTGAATTTGAAGTAATAAGACTATCCCAATTATGACACTCATGGAGAAAGAATCTTAATAAATGCAAAGAGGAAGCATCTTTTATCCAATAGCGAAGAGCCTGAACCAAGATTTCCAGATGGGCTGGGTAAGGTATTAGTATATCTAATACATAATTTAAATGTGAAAAGTTGTCCTCTAAAAAAGAAAATATTGAATGAATTGATCGTAAATTATCGGATTGAACTATCCCTTTCCTTTCTAGGGAAGATATTAATCGCAGAGACAATGGAATTTCCAAAATGATTGAAGAAACCTCTGACATTATTTGCGAATAAAAAAGATTGGTCTGCCCCAAAAATCGAGTCTGTTTAGAGTCATTAACAGAAAGAATCAAATGATTCTGTTCATACATTCGAATGATTAAACGTTTCACAATAAGTAAGCTGGATTTATTGTCATAACCTGCATTTTCCAACAAAATTGATCTATTTAAACCATGATCATGAGCAAGTACATAAATATACTCCTGAAAGATAAGTGGATATAAGAAGTAGTGTTGTTGAGATCTATCTAGCCCTAAATAGCTTTGGAATTTATCCATTTGAAATTCTATTTAAATGAAAGGTAGAGGATTTTGGGGTTTATAAATGATACATAGTGCGATACAGTCAAAACAAGGTATTATAGTACAAACCGAATAGATACCTCGGATACAGATAAACTTATCAACAGATTCTCTATCATCTCTTTTTCCATTTAATTTTAAGTTTTTATGTTCATTTTCATTATAGGATGACAAGATGATTAGAAATCCTTTACTTTTTTCAACCCAATCGCTCTTTTGATTTTGGAAATTGATTTATCAATATACTGTTTCTTATACACATACATCTCCATTATTCCATTATAGAATGGAGAGTGGTAATATTTAGGATTCATTAAAAAATAAAGAATATATTCCTGGGAGAAAGCCTTCCCGTATTGGGCACTAATATTTTTTTAACGTCTAATTAGATCGGGTAATCATTCAAATTAAGAATGGAAGCTCGTTGCTTTTTCTTTCCCTATAATCAAAATGAAATTAATTGAAGCCGTGGGGCCCTATCCATTTATTAATTCGACCCAACTTGAAATTGACTTCGGTTTGCTCCCTTTCAATAATTTAAAGAAGGCTTTGTACCGAGCCGGAACGAATAAAATATTCTCAGAACTCTTAATTGATACGACATGCTATTTTTTCCATTCATTCCCTTTCAGGATCAGTCGTGGTCTTCCAAACTTTACCGATGGTATGGACGAATCCCTCGCTTCATCTAAATGTGTAAAAGATCCTAGCCGCACTTAAAAGCCGAGTACTCTACCATTGAGTTAGCAACCCAAATATAAAAGGGTATGTAGATACAATCAGAATAAAACAAAATTATTAAATTAAAGCATTACTCTACACTCTACGAAATAAAAAAAAAAAAAAATTCTACTCTATTTGGAACATAAAAATGACTAAACCAGATGAAAAAATAAAAGATTGCCCGATCAAAAAAATAAATAAATGTAAAAATGCTAGAACATCCCCTATTTCTATGTTATCCACTTTTTCAATCAAAAATCTGGGTATCAAAGCTAATCCAACGAACCCATCATTTGAATCAACAAGTAAAAATAAAAAAGAAAACCTATGGGACGGAAATAAATAGAGCTACTTATCACGATGAATTATATTTGTTCGATACAATGTTGTCAACATAAAGGTTAAGAAAAGAATACGGTGAAAAAAAAAACAAGAACTTAAATTGAATAATAGTAAAAAAAAAGGACTTGTGTTGGATTGGCACTGCATATACCTATATTTATATACTAAATTTTAGTTTAAGTTTAGATGGAGAATAATATAAAAAAATTGAATCCATATAGAATAAAGAACTTCTATTCCTTGTTTGTTACTTGGTATTAGAGTTCAAATGAAAACCACCCGATTACTGGTAATGCCATAATTTTCTATTTTTTGAGGATCAATCAAATATGGTTTCCTTAGAAAAAGATTCTATAGAAAAGGATTCTATAAAAGCAATGAGAAATAGATACGAATAGAGCAAGAAAGGAAATAAAAAAACATAGTATAGAAAAGATATCCAAAATGATATAGAAATCACTATCCTACCCTTAGTTTTTATTTCCTTAATTTAATTTTGTTTGATTAGGGCAAAGTTCCTTAAAAACCTCTGCCTTTTTTAAAATATCCTGAACAGTTCCTGTAGGCTGAGCGCCTTTTTCAAGGAAATAGAGAATAGCGGGAACGTTTAAATAAGTTTGATTATTGATCGGATCATAAAAACCCACTTTCCGAAGATCTCTTCCTTCTCTTCGGGATCGAACATCAATAGCAACGATTCGATAGACGGCTCATCGGGATAGATGTAGATGAAAAAGAACCCCCCCCCCTAGAACCGTATAGGAAGTTTTCTCCTCGTACGGCTCGAGAAAAAATGATTCGAAGTTTTATCTATGGATAAAATTTGATTAGAATAAATAGTAAAGGAATCCGTAAAATAAATTAATAAATTCTATAATTTTAATTTCACTCATTTTTATTTAGCTTCCTTCCTGAAGAAGAAAAAATCATTTGTACTCATAACTCAAGTTCAATAATATACTATCTTAAAGAAAAATCTTTAATATATATTTTTTTTGTTTTGAGTGGTCTTTAACCCACCCTTTTTGTCTCGTTTAAAATCTATTTTTATTCGTTATTCGGATCCGTGAGACAATTGAAGTGGTGTTTCCTTGTTCTGGGATCCTTTATCTTTGTTTTAAATCATTGGGTTTAGACATTACTTCGGTGCTTCTTAATCCTTTCAAAATGGTAGCAACATACCCCTTTTGCGATTTCTTTCTATCAAAGAATCATACCGACGGTTGATTCGTGTGCGATACACTGCGTATCGAAAAAGTTTTGGCCGTTCCAACAAATTTTTTGAATTGAAAAATTGCTCGAATCGGATCCTTTCGATTTCTATATCGAAGATATCGAAGATATACTTACGAAGTTGTTCCAATTTATGAATTGGCATTAACCCTAGACCGTTGCCCCTGAGAAATTAATCAATACTTTCTACTCGAGCTCCATCATGAACTATTTACATTACAACCCAATAAAAAAAATAAAAAAAAGAAGGGCTCTAGTAGAATAGAACAAACGACGTCGAGCCAAGAGCACCTTCATTCCTATATAAAATGGTGGAAAAGAATCCACACCGGATCGTGTCCTTCAAGTCGCACGTTGCTTTCTACCACATCGTTTTAAACGAAGTTTTACCATAACATTCCTCTAATTTGGAACCAGTATGGAATTGATTCAATTATGGAATCATGAATAGTCATTGGTTCAGTCGGTACAGAGACAAAGTAATTTATATTTTTTCTTATCTACATAGATAATAAAATAGATAATAAAGATTTTTCTGAAGAAATATTAGCAAGACCCCAGCTTTTTTGTATGAATGGAACGTTTTTTTATAAATCTCTATTTCAAAAAAATATCTAACAGAAATATCTAGAAATCTAAACTAAATAGATATAGAAATAACATAACTAACAGAAATCACACGAAAAAATAAATTCTATTTGACTCTGCCTCTTCAAGTGACTCAATAAGATAGACCGGCCCATTTCCAACTTCCCAAAGAGTCAACCCATAAGGAATCATTACAAATCTTGATACTTTTAAAAGTTTCCTACTTCTACATCATTATTTGAGTCAAGTTTTACAGTAAAGACTCCCTTTTATTATCATTATTATCATCATAAGAAATAAGAAAGAAAAATCTCTGTTTCTTTTCGAATGGAATTGTCAATGATGTAAAGCAAATAAGCTAAATCAAACAATAAAAATAAATATCGAAAATAAATATCATATCATTGTTAAATAAAATATTTTAGGTTAAATAAAATATTTTAGGGATGCCAATTCTTTTTCACAAAAAGGGAAACACTATTGTCACTGAAATAGGATAAGAATACATACCTATAGGTTAAGCGCTTCCTCTTTTATATGTATTTTCATTTCATATTTTTTTTTTAACCTGATGAGGTTAAGTAATCTTTCTGCAACTATGATATACGGCCCATCTTAGCTTTATCTGGGTCACAAAAGGGTTCAGTTACTTTTGCATATCATTTGAACTTGATTTAGTTCAGTTTGTGAAAAACTCAGATATGCTTCCGCAAAGAATCATTCAAAATCAAAAAAGAAGGAGGAATAATATTCTATACAATATTAGACCTTGAAACAGAACCTCCTTGAACAAAAAACAAATATTAGGATACAATGGATACGCTCTGGGACGGAAGGATTCGAACCTCCGAATAGCGGGACCAAAACCCGTTGCCTTACCACTTGGCTACGCCCCATTTCTATTTTTATTGGACACTAATACTAATAAAGAATAATATTGGTATTAAGTGTTCGTCAATTCCAGTCCAACTATCTAGAGAAACTCTTTTTTCTTTATCTTTATAGAATCTATTATAGATTCATGCTAGGATTTTGGCATGTGTATATCTAGAATTCAACTGAATTTATTGATCATTACATATAATTCAATTAAGATATTGTATGAAAGTATGATTTCTTCTATTCTCCTTTGAGAATTGGAGGATTTTTGATTAAGCGGAAAAAAAAAAAAAAGAAGGATTTTTTTGTTTACCTTACTTTCTTCATTTTTCCTTAACTCAATCAAAATGCAATTATCTCGACGAAAAAAAAAGTCTGTTATGCTTAATATTTTTAGTTTGATCTGTCTTAATTCTGCCCTTTATCCGACTAGTCTTTTCTTCGCCAAATTGCCCGAAGCCTATGCTTTTTTGAATCCAATCGTAGATGTCATGCCAGTTATACCCCTGTTCTTTTTTCTTTTAGCCTTTGTTTGGCAAGCTGCTGTAAGTTTTCGATAAGAGCTTTAATACTATCCTAGAAAATTCATGATTTATTCGAGAAAAATTATAACAATTGATAAGATCAAATAAGTCTGACAGTATGAACCTTCGATTCAAACTCTCGGATAGTCGCGAGAAATCCGGCTCGCCCTATTTCCTTTCCCATTTTAATTCTTTTTCGGGGAAATACCTTATGAGCTTAGGCAATATCTAATTGTGGGTATGAAAGTGATTTGTGGTAATTAAATTAAAGACTCTTATTACAAATTTCAACTTCATTTGATTTGAATTTCTGAACATTATTTTCTATTTCTAGAATTCATTTCTTGGTGTCAAAATAGGATATGTGATATAAAAGTGGAGGATCTATTATCTTTTCTCGTTTTTCTTTTTCAAAAAATGATCTTGGAGGTTGTGTAATGCTTACTCTCAAACTTTTCGTTTACACAGTAGTAATATTCTTTGTTTCTCTCTTCATTTTTGGATTCCTATCCAATGATCCAGGACGTAATCCTGGACGTGAAGAATAAAATAAAAATTTTGTTTTTCTTGTTTGATTTTACAATTTTATTAATATTTTATTTTAGCTATTCCACATATTTAATTTAATTAGGAAAAAAATAAAAAGGGGTTTGCAAAAATTGAAAGAAAAAAATAGAAAGTCATCAACGGAAACGGAAAGAGAGGGATTCGAACCCTCGGTACGAATAACTCGTACAACGGATTAGCAATCCGCCGCTTTCGTCCACTCAGCCATCTCTCCCAATTGAAAAAGATAATTACTATGTTACATTACACATCAAGTAAGGATTAAATAAAGTATTTCTTTTACATTCTTTATCGTTATTATAGAATTAGCAATTCCATTTAGATGCTCGAAAGATCCAAATAGAAAGATAAATAAAGAAGACCTTCTTGCTTTTTTTTTGTTCGAAGTGCCTTTTGGGCCTGGCCCGGTCAATACCCAGCCGGGCCTTTTTTTGTTCCAATGAATTTCCTTTTTTTTGTTTATAGGCAACATACTCTAAATACCCAATTTGGTATCTGTGTAACAATTTCCCTTCTGGGGTTTACATATACTTATAATTTTTGTTATAATAGAATCCAGAAATTGAGAAGGATTTTTGATTCAAAAGAATCAATTAAGTATGTATCCATTTGTATGTCATTAAGGAAACCAAATTTTAGATTCAAATCCAAGAATAAGTCACGAATTCTCAGTCAACGAATAGTTAATGGTTCCCTTTTGTCATAAATTTTGGCTTTTTTAAGCGAAAATAGACGTTTTTTTTTTTCAATAGAAAAGTGAGTGGAAGTTTTTCGGCATTGTGTGTTTTGAAGATACGATACAATCAATCGAGGGGGTAGATCAAATACAATAAATCAAATACAATAAGAAAGGATAAAAACTTTTCTAATTTTTATAAATAAATTTAGAAAAAGGATTAAAAAAGGGATGCAAGATGCAAGTACAATAAACTAAAGTTTAGTAATCCAACCGAAAAATAAAAATTTTCTCCTATTGTGTATCGTTTTGGCGGCATGGCCGAGTGGTAAGGCGGGGGACTGCAAATCCTTTTTCCCCAGTTCAAATCCGGGTGCCGCCTCATCAACAAACGAATCTAAATCTCTTATTCTGTTCTGCTGTCTTATTCTGTTGGGGATTTTGTAAAAGCTTGGAAATCAAGGAATGGGTCTCTTATTTTATTACTAGATAGAATAGATGTTCCATTCCATTAGTAACATTCCTTTATAGTGTCATTGTGTATTTTACTTGTATTTAGTCTTTCCCGATTAGAAATCATATAGGAATCTTTGAAATGGATTTATTTGACTGGTTCATCAATAGTGTTCGGCCAGAATCCTTTTTGACTCTGGACCATTCATTCTACTATTATTAGTGAGCAATAATGGAATAATTCTATCATAGAGATAAGGGATATAATTCACATGGATATAGTAAGTCTCGCTTGGGCTGCTTTAATGGTAGTCTTTACATTTTCCCTTTCACTCGTAGTATGGGGAAGAAGTGGACTTTAGAAGCACTCCTAATTTAGTTGAAGAATGAAACGGTATCAATTGTTTTATAGATCGTTCTGCAACGCATTTTTTATTTAAATTGAAATAATTTTCAATTTAAATAAAAAGATCTTCATTTCAAAATTCCATTGGATTCTAGTGGAGAAATGTATTCTATAACAGTAAAACGATTTTTTCAGATTCATCGGAATAAATAGATGTATCAAAGAAATAGAATCGGGTCCTACGTCAATTCCATATATGGATTAATAACTACATATATTGAAGATAGAAGCTAATATAGTATACCAAGTTTACTAGAAAGTCAAGTACAATTTTATTTTATACATTACTATAACACTAATAGAGAGTATGATAAGAAAGAAATTTCTTTCTTACCATACTCTCGGATCTCATAGAATACCGCCGATTATAGCCCGTTGATTTCATTTAATCGAATACTTTTCTTTTTATTTCTTCAAATATGGATAAGAATTAAGAAGTCAAGTTTCATTCTTCATTCAAAGTAATTAATCGTTTTGACTGACTGTTTTTACGTAAATTATAAGTAGAAAGGCAGTAGGAACTAAAATGAACAGTGCAGTAGCAATAAATGCAAGAATATTTACTTCCATAATCTCATCGTTTTTTTATTTCACAATAACTCGGGATTTAATCCCATAGAGATGATAAATCTTTCACCTGTCAATTCAATGAATGCATTACCTATCGATGATCTTGAATCGGATCAATATCATATCATGAATAACAATATCTGAGCTATTAAATTAATTCGTCGTCGAGAATTGAATAGTATAACATACGAAGATCCTTTATCCATACCGAATCCAAGATTGGATTCCCGGACCGATCAAAAATTCCTTTTTGATCCTTCTTTTCTGTTCTTTTTTTGTATGTAGAACCATCAAACGAAGTATCATCTAACCACCCGTCCGTTTCCATTAAAAACCCCACAAAGTGGAAAAAGAGAGAAATTAGGTTCTAAATTTTAATGATCCAATTTTCTTTGGAAGACAAAGAAGTATGAGAAAGATGAGGCGCGGGATAAAAGATGGAATATTCTATCAACTTCACTATTTTAGTTATTTTCATTTTAGTTTAGGGTTTATTCTTTCTTTGACAGAATCCTGAAAAAAAAAAGAGGGGAAACCTCTTCGGGATTCAATTATGCTCTCTGTCCCCTCTTTCACAGAAAATGGAGAGGCGAATTGATGTACTTATTGGATCCGTCGGGACTGACGGGGCTCGAACCCGCAACGTCCGCCTTGACAGGGCGGTGCTCTAGCCTATTGAACTACAATCCCAGGGAAATAAGAAGAGATCTAGCAGAAAATTTGGATTCTTTTTTATTCTCTTGTATCAGGTAAGGTTTTTCTTAAGAACAAGAGAGTTCTACCGTCTGATAGTAGATTGGCAAATTGTTGGGCCGAGCTGGATTTGAACCAGCGTAGACATATTGTCAACGAATTTACAGTCCGCCCCCATTAACCACTCGGGCATCGACCCAACGCCTAAATTTTTTAGACGTTCCATAATAAACTTCCTTTCGTCTACCAGGCAGACTTGACAAATACGGCTACGGATCATTTGATAGAAAATACCACTCCTATAGTATAGTCTTGAGTCTTGGTACACCCCCAGAGGGACTTGAACCCTCGTTTTCTCCGTGAAAGAGAGAGGTCGTAACCACTGGACCATAGGGGCCTACGGCCGCCTTGATTCATAAATCAACTAGAAATAAAAGGTCCCGAGGGCCGGCCAAATCAAAAAGCACTAGAATATGGGTAATAAGACAAATACCATAGGTAATAAGAAAAATACCTTGGGGTAATATAAAAATATAATAGGAAAAACATAATAGGTAATTAAGGCCTAGGGCTGCCTTATTAACTTTAACTTAATATAACTCAGGCCGAGATCTGCCTTTAGGAGATCCATAGTATATAAATCAAACGGAAAAACTCCTTAAGTATTCTGGGGGTTAGTTAATGGTAATCAAATCAAACTTTACCATTAAACTTACAACCTTTAAACTTGATTTCATTGGTCTTTCTCATCTTTATCTCTCTCATTCACAAAGGGTTATGCGTTGGATCCATGATCCTTCACTCTGCAGTAGATTCAAGATGGTTTACCAAAATAGGATTTGGTCGGTCAAATTATATTGACCCCTAAGTCATACTGTCAATTGACAACACGACAGGACCGGAGGGTAATAAAAGAACGGAGAAGACATAGATATAGATATAAATTAGATATATCTGCGTTAATAATAACAATAATAAATATTCATATAGTTTTCTGGTATTCAATATTCAAGTAGATTAAAATATCAATCAAGTAGATTAGAATATCAATACCGTTATATTATTTATATTATACTATAATATAAGAAACTGAATCAGTTTTTATATTCTAAAAAAATCCCAAAGCATAGTAAGCCTAAGTGGGAGAATTCTGTTTCTAAGACTGTTTTATCAATTCCGTTCCGCTTGCATCTCTTAAAATTAAGTTCAAAATTTTTATTCCACTTATCTCATAGATTCCAGTCAAAGATTCATAGAATCGAAATTACATCATTGCTAGATCTATATATAGGATTTGATGGATAATGAGCCAGCCAAAATGGTATTTCTTTTTTTTTTTTTTTTTTGAATTCAATATGGATGAATATAAATAACTGACAATTTCAAAATAATCCGGGATAGACACAATGTCCACAATACCTGGATTTAATCAGATACAATTCGAAGGCTTTTGTAGGTTCATTGATCAGGGTTTGACAGAAGAACTTTCTAAGTTTCCAAAAATTGAAGATACAAATCAAGAAATTGACTTTGAATTATTTTTGGAAAGATATCAATTGGTAGAACCCCTGATAAAGGAAAGAGATGCTGTGTATGAATCACTCACATATTCTTCTGAATTATATGTATCCGCGAGACTCATTTGGAAAAATGATAGGCGTAGGTATATCCAAGAACAAACAATTTTGATAGGAAAGATCCCTCTAATGACTTCTCTGGGAGCTTTTATAGTAAATGGAATATATAGAATTGTGATCAATCAAATATTGCAAAGTCCCGGTATTTATTACCAGTCAGAATTGAACGATAACGGAATTTCAGTTTATACCGGCACCATAATATCAGATTGGGGAGGAAGATTAGAATTAGAGATTGATAGAAAAGCAAGGATATGGGTTCGTGTGAGTAGGCAACAAAAACTATCTATTATAGTTCTATTATCAGCTATGGGGTTGAATATAAGAGAAATTCTAGAGAATGTTTGCTATCCTGAATTATTTTTGTCTTTTCTGAATGATAAAAAAAAAATAGGGTCAAAAGAAAATGCTATTTTGGAGTTTTATCAACAATTTGCTTGTGTAGAGGGAGATCCGGTATTTTCTGAATCCTTATCTAAGGATTTACAAAAAAAATTCTTTCAACAAAGATGTGAATTGGGAGGGATTGGTCGACGAAATATGAATCGGAGACTGAACCTTGATATACCCCAGAACAATACATTTTTGTTACCGCGAGATATATTGGCAGCCGCGGATCGTTTGATTCGAATAAAATTTGGAATGGGTACACTTGACGATATGAATCATTTGCAAAATAAACGTATTCGTTCTGTAGCAGATCTTTTACAAGAGCAATTTGGATTAGCCTTGGTTCGTTTAGAAAATATGGCTCGAGGAAATATATATGCAGCACTTAAACATAACTGGACACCAACTCCCCAGAACTTGGTAAATTCAACTCCATTAACAGATACTTATAAAGTTTTTTTCCGTTTACACCCATTATCTCAAGTTTTGGATCGAACTAATCCATTGACACAAATAGTTCATGGGAGAAAATTGAGTTATTTGGGCCCGGGGGGATTGACTGCGCGAACTGCTACTTTTCCAATACGAGATATTCACCCTAGTCACTATGGGCGCATTTGCCCAATTGACACATCTGAAGGAATAAATGTTGGACTTATTGGATCCTTAGCAATTCATGCGAGGATTGGTCGTTGGGGGTCTCTAGAAAGTCCGTTTTATAAAATTTACGAGAGATCAAAAGGGGCGCGGATGCTTTATTTATCACCGGGTACAGATGAATACTATATGGTAGCGGCAGGAAACTCTTTGGCCTTGAATCGGGGTATTCAGGAAGAACAAGTTGTTCCAGCTCGATATCGTCAAGAATTCCTGACTATTGCATGGGAACAGGTTCATCTTCGAAGTATTTTTTCCTTCCAATATTTTTCTATTGGGGCTTCCCTCATTCCTTTTATCGAGCATAATGATGCGAATCGGGCTTTAATGAGTTCTAACATGCAACGTCAAGCAGTCCCTCTTTCTCAGTCCGAGAAGTGCATTGTTGGAACTGGATTGGAAGGCCAGGCGGCTCTAGATTCAGGGGCTCTTGCTATAGCCGAACACGAGGGAAAGATTATTTATACCGATACTGACAAGATCCTTTTATCAGGTAATGGGGATACTCTAAGGATCCCATTAGTTATGTATGAACGTTCCAACAAAAATACTTGTATGCATCAAAAAACCCAGGTTCGGCGGGGTAAATGCATTAAAAAGGGACAAATTTTAGCGTGTGGTGCTGCTACAGTTGGTGGCGAACTCGCTTTGGGGAAAAACGTATTAGTAGCTTATATGCCATGGGAAGGTTACAATTTTGAAGATGCAGTACTCATTAGCGAGCGCTTAGTATATGAAGATATTTATACTTCTTTTCACATACGTAAATATGAAATTCAGATTAACCAAGGCCCTGAAAGGGTCACTAACGAAATACCGCATTTAGAAGTCCATTTACTCCGAAATTTAGACAAAAATGGAATTGTAATGCTGGGATCTTGGGTGGAAACAGGTGATATTTTAGTAGGTAAATTAACGCCCCAAATGGTGAAAGAATCATCGTATGCTCCGGAAGATAGATTGTTACGAACCATACTTGGCATGAGGGTATATACTTCAAAAGAAACTTGTCTAAAACTACCTATAGGCGGTAGGGGTCGGGTTATTGATGTGAGATGGGTCCAGAGTTCTAAGACAGATGAGACAGAGAAAACAGAAAGTATTCGTGTATATATTTTACAGAAACGTGAAATCAAAGTAGGCGATAAAGTAGCTGGAAGACACGGAAATAAGGGTATTGTTTCAAAAATTTTGCCTAGACAAGATATGCCTTATTTGCAAGATGGAAGACCTGTTGACATGGTCTTCAACCCATTAGGAGTACCTTCACGAATGAATGTAGGACAAATATTTGAATCTTCACTCGGGTTAGCGGGGGATTTGCTAGACAGACATTATCGAATAGCTCCTTTTGATGAGAGATATGAACAAGAAGCTTCTAGAAAACTGGTGTTTTCTGAATTATATGAAGCCAGTAAGCAAACAGCTAATCCATGGGTATTTGAACCCGAGTCTCCAGGAAAAAGCAGAATATTTGATGGAAGAACGGGCGATCCTTTTGAACAACCTGTTATAATAGGAAAGCCCTATATCTTGAAATTAATTCATCAAGTTGATGATAAAATCCATGGGCGTTCCAGTGGGCGTTATTCACGTCTTACGCAACAACCCCTTAAAGGAAGGGCCAAGAAAGGGGGACAACGGGTAGGAGAAATGGAGGTTTGGGCTTTAGAGGGGTTTGGCGTTGCTTATATTTTACAAGAGATGCTTACTTATAAATCTGATCATATTAGAGCTCGCCAAGAAGTACTTGGTACTATAATCTTTGGAGGAAGAATACCGACTCCTGAGGATGCTCCAGAATCTTTTCGGTTGTTCGTTCGAGAACTACGATCTTTAGCTCTGGAACTGAATCATTTTCTTGTCTCTGAGAAGACTTTCCAGCTTAATAGGAAGGAAGCTTAATCGAAATGAAGCAGAAGTTTTCTTCTATGATCGATCGATATACACATCAACAACTCCGAATTGGATTAGTTTCTCCTGAACAAATAAGTACTTGGTCCAAAAAAATCCTGCCTAATGGCGAGATAGTTGGAGAGGTGACAAAACCTTATACCTTTCATTACAAAACCAATAAACCAGAAAAAGATGGATTATTTTGTGAAAGAATTTTTGGGCCTATCAAAAGTGGAATTTGTGCTTGTGGAAATTATCGAGTAATCGGAGATGAAAAGGAAGACCCGCAATTTTGTGAACAATGCGGAGTCGAGTTTGTTGATTCTCGGATACGAAGATATCAAATGGGCTACATCAAACTCGCATACCCCGTAATGCATGTGTGGTATTTGAAACGCCTTCCTAGTTATATTGTGAATCTTTTAGATAAACCTCTTAACGAATTAGAAGACCTAGTATACTGCGGTGTGTGATTTGATCGAAATTCTGATTTTACAGATTTGAAATGATAAACTGTCATCCCATTTAATGCAATCGGGATGCCCTGTACCTGACATGTTTATTGGTAGGAGTAACATGAAGCTCAGAATTAGGGATGTATTCAAGACGCTCCCAAAAAAGGGAATTGATCTATGGTCTATTTCATAAGAATTTATAGTTATACCTCGTAAAAAAAGAGTTTTTCTTTTGTGGAATTAAGTAGTTCCTTTTTTTAGAAAGAAATTATGTTCAAGTAGCAAATAGAAAAGATGTCATGGTTACAAGAGTCTATCTATCGCATATAGACTTTGAGGGCATCGTGACCTAACCGTCGAGGTGAAATCGGGACCTAAAAGATCGAATGTAACAGTACATAGACAAGTAAATTCCTTATGAATTCCAAGGTACTCTTTAATTAAGAATTATGGGATTCATCATTCGAGGGGAAGTAGACTACTCAAGAATTTCACATTTCATTTATGTCATAATTGAATAAAGAATTCATAAAATCTAAATAAAATAATAAGGAAGACGCAATAAATGAAGTTTTGCTTGGTCTTCACTGGAAACTTGAGTAAGGAGTAGATCTTTTTGGGGTTTTCTAGAATTTGAAAGGAAGAACTCCTTTCTTTTTCTTTATTTGACTTACTTGAGCCGGATGAGAGTAAACTTTCACGTCCGATTTTGAGGGGGGGAGATCCTATCCCAATTTTTATTTTGCTAGGCCCATAGATAAGAAACCCACTTTTTTACGATTACGGGGTTTATTGGAATATGAAATCCAACCCTGGAAATACAGGATCCCAATTTTTTTTACTACCCGGAGCTTCGATACATTTAGAAATCGAGAGATGTCTACCGGGGGAGGTTCTATCAGACAACAATTAGCCAATCTAGATTTACGAATTATTATAGATTATTCATTGGTAGAATGGAAAGAATTGGAGGAAGAGGAACCCACAGGGAATGAATGGGAAGATCGAAAAGTTGGAAGAAGAAAGGATTTTTTGCTTAGACGTATGGAATTGGCTAAGCATTTTATTCGAACAAATATAGAACCAAAATGGATGGTTTTGTGTCTATTACCAGTTCTTCCTCCTGAGTTGAGACCAATCTATCATATAGATGAGGATAAACTGGTGACCTCGGATATTAATGAAATCTATAGAAGAATTATCTATCGGAATAATACTCTTACAGATCTATTAACAACAAGTATAGCTACGCCAGAAGAATTAATAATATCTCAGGAAAAATTGCTACAAGAAGCAGTGGATGCACTTCTTGATAATGGAATCTGCGGACAACCAATGAGGGATGATCATAATAGAGTTTACAAGTCGCTTTCAGATGTAATTGAAGGCAAAGAAGGAAG